TTTAGTGAAAAATCAAAGAAAATCCTTTTATTATTTATTATAAGTTAGAAGGAACTTGCTATGAAAAAATAAAAAGTATTGGAATCTACACATTGATTCTTTTTTTTTGAACCGTATGCGTCAAAAGGCGCCTGTACGGTTCCGAAGGGATACAATTTGACCCTAATCAACCGACTTTATCGAGAAAGATTACTTTTTTTAGGTCAAGAGGTTGATAGCGAGATCTCAAATCAACTTATTGGTCTTATGATATATCTCAGTATCGAGGATGATACCCAAGATCTGTATTTGTTTATAAACTCTCCTGGCGGATGGGTAATACCAGGGGTGGCTCTTTATGATACTATGCAATTTGTGCAACCAGATGTACATACAATATGCATGGGATCAGCCGCTTCAATGGGATCTTTTATCCTGGTTGGAGGAGAAATTACCAAACGTCTAGCATTCCCTCACGCTTGGCGCCAACGAGGCTTTTATTTGAGAGAAAAAAGAAGACTATGCCTTCGCCATATGAAATATGAATATTAAGTAATAATAGCATGGCACTTTGAATTCGATACGATATAAGAATTTTTGTTTTCAAAACATTAGATTATGTATCGAGAGAGTAATATGAGAAAAAGGTATTTCCTATTTTATTATTGGAAGTCCAGTTCAGCGTCACAAACTTTTTTCACACCAGAGGTCTCTTAACAATATTTATAGAGCGAAAAAAAAAAAAGATTCTTTTTTCCTTAGTTTATTTGATCAAATAAAAAAGCAACTTTGGGATTGCTGAATGACAGACAAATCGCAGACAAAAAAATATAATAAATATATAAAGCAACGGAGCCATCATAGTATTTTTGAATTCCTCCGAAAGGAAGGGTGGTAAGTTGATCATTTACCGATCGGGGTCTGATTGATCCTATTTTTTTACTGAAGGTAAGGGTCAATTTTATTGTAGAGCCGTATGCAATGCATAATGCCCGTACGGTTGTTCGATTCTATCTTTTTTTCTTGTTATTCTTTTATCTTCCCCTCATCATGCGAACGAAATAGAGAAACCTTTTATTATCTTATATCATCAGGGTAATGATCCATCAACCTGCTGGTTCTTTTTCTGAAGTAGCAACGGGAGAATTCATCCTGGAAGTGGGAGAACTGCTGAAACTACGTGAAACCCTGACAAGGGTTTATGTACAAAGAACGGGCAAACCCTTATGGGTTGTATCCGAAGACATGGAAAGAGATGTTTTTATGTCAGCAACAGAGGCTCAAGCTTATGGAATTGTTGATCTTGTAGCGGTTGGATGACAATAGCCTGGATTTAGCGTCAATTCGTGATTTGAAATTAACCCTGCCGAGTTTAATATTAATATTCTATTATTTTTATTTACTATTCTATTGAATAAAAATAATTCATAATCATCCGGTTAGGATTGATCTAAACCAGCCCATTATGTATATGATTCAACATGCCAACGATTAAACAACTTATTAGAAATACAAGACAGCCAATTAGAAATGTCACAAAATCCCCCGCGCTTCGGGGATGCCCTCAGCGTCGAGGAACATGTACTAGGGTGTATGTGCGACTCGTTCAGATCATGAACTAGAACAAAGGAAAGAGAACAATGTTCGAATATCAATGATCAAATAGGATAGAACGGAAAAACGAACAACATTTCCTATCTAAAAATAAGAAAATGGATCATATCCCTTTTATTGTGTATGAAATTTATGGTTTCTATTGGTGTAAATCCACTCACCTCAATTCAAGATGAGAAGCAATTCTCCATTGGTAGCAAATGGTTATCCATTAAGCGGAGGAAATCTTAGATAACATAGACCCCTCTTGCAAGAACGGACTAAGAGGGTCAGCTACCCAGCCAACCTTCATAATTAAATACCGTTACTGTATAGGTAGAGCTCGTTGTGAAAGACCTATTACTGGATAATTCATGGGTAGAGCCGAAGAATGTGAACTATACAAGTTAGCAATAACATTGATTGAATGAAGTAAAGGCTCCGGTGTATAGAGAAGACCTCACCGTTTAAGAAGTAACCATAGAAACGATGGAATCCACTATTTCTTTATCATTGCTTTTTTTTTAATACCTAGTATAGTACAATTTCGTATTTCGAGGTGAAATGCCTAGAAAAAATAAAAAATCGTGGTTGGGAAGGTTATAGTAGCCAAAGCCATTGGAATTATTAGTTTATACATTGGAAAAATCCGTTTTGTTATTAATATACTAGGAAAGGGGCAAAAGAATAACTGAAAGAAAGGAAATCTATTAGTTATTCGTTAAAGTTTCATTTATTCAATGACCAGAATTAGACGGGGATATATCGCTCGGAGACGTAGAACAAAAATTCGTTTATTTGCATCAAGCTTTCGGGGGGCTCATTCAAGACTTACTCGAACTATTACTCAACAAAAAATAAGAGCTTTGGTTTCGGCTCATCGGGATAGGGATAAGCAAAAAATAAATTTTCGTCGTTTGTGGATCAC